GCTGCAGTTTGAGCGGCAAAGGGTGTCCCTTTTCTCGGACCCTTGAATCCACAAGTACCCGCCGAGGACCAAGAAACCACCCGACCCCGTACATCTGTAACCGTGACAATGGTATTATTGAAACTTGCTTGAACATGAATAACCCCCCTTGGTATTCTACGTGCACTCTTACGTGAACCAATACGTCTATTTCTACGTGAACCAATTCTCGGTATAGCTTTTGCCATATTTTATCATCTCATAAATATGAGTCAGAGATATATGGATATATCCATTTCATGTCAAAACAGATTCCTTATTTTTACATCGAGTCCTTTAGTGTGTCTGATTATCCTTGTCTTTGTTTATGTCTCGGGTTGGAACAAATTACTATAATGCGCCCCCGCCTACGGATTAGGAGACATTTTTCACAAATTTTACGAACAGAAGCTCTTATTTTCATATTTGTCATTCCTTAATCTTAATTCTGAATCTACTTCTTGGAAGAAAATAAGTTTCTTGAAATTTTGCATCTCGAATCATATTGAATAAAAACCACCTAATCCTTACAATCCTTCTTGGGGAGTCGATAAATTATACGTCCTCTGGTTGAATCATAACGACTTACTTCAATTTTGACTCTATCTCCTGGCAGTATCCGTATAAAACTACGCCGGATCTTTCCTGAAATATAACCCAGAATCAGATCTTCATTATCTAAGCGAACCCGGAACATACCATTGGGAAGCGATTCAGTAATTAAACCTTCATGAATCCATTTTTGTTCTTGCATTCTAGGTAAAACCTCCTTGAAGTATCAACGAATAGAGGAGAACGATATTAGACAACTCGCCCCTTTTCGTTTTTTTAGAAATAGGAATAAGTTTCGGATCCAATTTGGATATTAAAAGGATTACCATATATAACACAAAATTTCTCCGCCGATTCCTTCGAGTCGAGCCTCTCGATCTGTCATTATACCTCGAGAAGTAGAAAGAATTACAATCCCCATCCCACCTAAAATTCTAGGAATTAGTTGAGAGTTAGAATAGATTCGTAGACCGGGTCGACTGATTTGTTTTAAATTTAAAAAATTTCTATAGGGTCTTTTCCTATTCCTTCTATGCCGCAGGTTTAAAACCAAAAAAGATTTGTTTTTTTCTCGATGTTTTCTAACGTTTTCAATAAAACCTTCTCGGAAAAGTATTTTAACAATATTTTCGGTAATATTAGTAGATGCGATGCGAACCACTCTTTTTCTATCCATATCAGCATTTCGTATAGAGGTTATTATCTCAGCAATAGTGTCCCTACTCATGGTGAACTAAAATGATGGGTGCCCCCAAATTTGATATAATCAACATGTTTTTCTTTTTTTTTTTTTTACTTATTTGTTTTATGAATATGAATTAATATTAAAGGTATATGCGTGAGACACAATCTACTAATTAATCTAGTTCTTAATCTATTTCTTTCAAATACCCCACTATAAACATATCAGTGATCTCATTTTATAATATCTCGGGAGCTAATGAAACGATTTTAGTAAAATGGAATTGTCTCAATTCCTCGGGGATCGCACCAAAAATTCGAGTTCCTTTTGGATTTCCTTCTTGATCAATCACAACTGCAGCATTGTCATCATATCGTATTATCATACCGCTGTCACGTTTAAGTTCTTTACAGGTACGAACAATTACAGCTCTGACTACTTCTGATTTTTCTAGGGGCATATTTGGTACTGCTTCTTTGATCACAGCAACAATAACGTCACCAATATGAGCATATCGACGGTTGCTGGCTCCTATGATTCGAATACACATCAATTCTCGAGCCCCGCTGTTATCTGCTACATTTAAATGGGTCTGAGGTTGAATCATATCAATTTTTTAGTCTATTCTTCCAATGCAAAGGATGAAGAAAAAAAGGAATATTTTTTGTCCAAAAAAAGAAACTTTCATCCCTAAGATTCATTTCTTTTGGTTCTACATTTTTATCCCGAAATAATGAATTGAGTTCGTATAGGCATTTTGGATGCTGCTGTTGAAATAGCCCTTCTAGCTATATTTTGGGTTACTCCACCCATTTCGTATAGTATTCGACCTGGTTTAACAACAGCTACCCAATATTCAGGGGATCCCTTTCCCGAACCCATACGTGTTTCAGCGGGTCTTACTGTAACCGGTTTGTCTGGAAATATACGGACCCATATTTTTCCACCACGGCGTGCATTTCGTGTCATTGCTCGTCGACCTGCTTCGATTTGTCTAGATGTGATCCAAGCAGGTTCAAGTGCCTGAAGAGCATATTTACCGAAACTAATATGATTACCTCGATAAGATATTCCCTTCATTCTTCCTCTATGTTGTTTACGGAATCTAGTTCTTTTGGGGTTATAGTTGATGGTTGTTTCACAATTCCATCTCTACTACAGAACCGGACGTGAGAGTTTCTTCTCATCCAGCTCCTCACGAAAAAAGGATTAAAAACATTTAATTGAAATGATTAACATTTATGTAAAAAATCGTTTTTTTTTCGAACGTTCTAAAAAATCTTTATTTAGTTTTGTCCTTTATCCAAGTTTAGCAACTAAAAAAAAGTTTTCGCGGGCGAATATTTACTCTTTCAATCTCTATTTCATTTGTAGGGCTCGTTCGTAACTTCTCCCAATAGATGAATTGATCTCCGGTTCATTTCGCCATCCCGACTAGTGAATCATTAAGATTCATTTTTTCAATAAACTCTTTTGCATGCACAGGTTCCATCGTTCCCATCGCTTCGTACTTAATGGTTAGGTCCGAATTCTACAATGGAGCTCATAATCCAATTTGTTCCTGAGTCAATCTTCTTAGTCTTTATTGGCTCCAAGCTCTTTATTTTTTTCTTGATTCATTGAATATTTAATTATGGATGAATCAATTAGTATTGATGCTTTATTACACTGTCTTTTATGAGATGACTCATAGACCTTACATATTGGAATTCTATATCATTGATATTCTTTTTCTCTCTTTCTCTCATCCTTCCATTTATCCACACCTTTACTTCTTGCATTTTGTTTTACAACTTCTAATTAAAGTTTATGCAAAAAAAAATGCAGTTGCTACAAAGATATGACGGATTTATCATATCTTGACTGGTTCTTTAGATCCAGATAATACGAAGTGATGAGTTGGTTATTAGTTCATACTATGGGGCTGGTCCTTTTTTAATCCTAACCCTAAAAAACCAACGAGTCACACACTAAGCATAGCAATTATATCAAATGGTCAATTGAATTTTTATTCAACCCTATAGAATTCAGAATTAGAATTGCTCATTTTGATTTACCAGAAAAAGAATGAACGAGTTTCTCTTTTTTTGTTCTATCAATGGATAAAAGGGAAAGACAAGTAAAGGTTTCTTATTCTTCGTCTATAAATATCCAAATTTTGATACCCAATACCCCATAGATAGTTCGAACTGTATAGGAACAATAATCCATTTTAGCTCGAATGGTTTGTAGGGGAACCCTACCTTCTCTGATCCATTCGACACGTGCAATTTCTTTTCCGTCGATACGTCCTGCAATTTGTACTTGAATCCCTTTTGTATCTGCTTGTTCAGTTAATTCAATAGCTTTTTTCATTGCTTTTCGAAATGAAACTCTATTCTTTAATTGTCCGGCTATAAATTCTGCAAGAATATTAGGGTTTCCATAAGGTTTTGCAATTCTTGTGATAGCAATGTTAAGTTTTTGGTTCACATAATTGAATTCTTTTTCTAGATTAATCTTTAATTCTTGGATTCCTCGCGGTCTATTTTCTATTAATAACTTTGGGAATCCCATAAAGATTATGACCTGGATCAAATCCATTTTTTTTTGAATTTCTATACGTGCAATTCCCTCGGCGCCGGAGGATCTTCTCATATTCTTTTTTATATAATTTTTGATAAAATCTCTTATTTTTTGATCTTCTTGTAAACCCTCCGAATAATTTTTTGGTTGTGCAAACCAAAGGGAATGATGCCCTTGGGTTGTACCAAGTCTGAAACCGAGTGGATTTATTTTTTGTCCCATACTCCCCCAATACTATACATATCAGGATATACGGTAGTTGTATACTTATTTTTCCATCTAGGTTTTTTTAACGAATATATCTGTTCATATTCATCATATTCATCATGTAAAGATATATCTTTCACTCCAATAGTTATATGACAGGTAGGTCTTTTTATCGGATAACTACGTCCTCGAGCTCTAGGTTTTAATTTCTTCACGGTAGTACCCTCGTTAACTTCGGCCTTACTAATGACTAAATTGGCTTCGTTGGAACCCATATTGTAACTAGCATTTGCTGCTGCAGAATAAACCAATTTAAAAATTGGATAACATGCTCTATAGGGCATGAGTTCTAGTATCATAAGTGTTTGCTCATAGGAGCATCCACGAATTTGATCAATTACTCTTCTTGCTTTGTCAGCCGATAGAGATATATGTCGACCTAAAGCGTATACTTCTATTTTTTTCTTCTTTCGCATAGGGTTTCCCTTCTATTAATGAATCAACATAAGTATCTATCTAGAAGTATCTATCTATAAGTATCTCTCTATAATAATATCTATATATATATCAATAAGATTAACGACGAGTATATCAACAACGAGATCTAGTATTGTTTTTTTCATGTCCTCGGAAAGTGAAAGTATCTATCTATTAAAGTATCTATCTATAATATAATATATATATATATATCAACAAGATTAACGACGAGATCTAGTATCGCTTTTTGCATGTCCTCGGAAAGTTAAAGTAGGTACAAATTCTCCCAATTTGTGTCCTACCATATGAGCTGTTATATAAACAGGCAAATGTTCCTTACCATTATGAATAGCAATCGTATGGCCGATCATTTTGGGTATAATGGTAGATGCCCGGGACCAAGTTACTATTATTTCTTTTTCTCCTTTTTTATTAAGCTTATCCATTTTTCTTAATAAATGATTGACTACAAAAGGATTTTTTTTTAGTGCACGTGCCA